TCCACTTTTGGAAGACCTTGCGTTATATCACCAGATCTTGATTTTTCATATATAAATGTAACTAATGTATCGCCTTCGTAAAGGATTTCCCCATAATGTCCATGAACAGTTGCTCCTGGAGTAGCCAAATAAGGCTTAGCTGATCGTATTACCACAGAGTCAACTTGAACAATTAGAACTTGACCCGATTTTAAATGCGGTCCTTTTTTGGCTATACATACATTTTCACAAAGAAACTGCCCAAGACTAACGATTGGAGATGTCTCTTCACAATAATTGTAATGGAGAAAATACCAATTCAAATGGAATGGATTCAAAATGATGTTACTGCATGAATAGGGATTATAAATTTGACCATTTTCATCCAGTAAATAATATTTAAGTATTTGAAAAATCTGTTTGAAATTGTCAAGTTGCAAATAGTTAGTTACCAAGATCTGATTATGGGTTATTAAATGGGAAAATAAATCAAAATTATAAATTGGAAAACCTGTTCCTAACGGGCCCAATGAATTCCTAATTGGAATTAGGGGGTTCTTTTTGATTGATTCTTTTATCACATTGGGAGATTTTACATCGTTGAATGGGCCTATTCGAAAACAATTGGATGATGACAAAATTATCAAAGATTGAGATTCCTTATTTCGATTCAACAACGCATGGATAGTTCCTTGATTTGGATTAAGGGATTCTTTAATCCTTGCCTTGGAATAGGAATAAATGGAAGAAAATGGATTGACATTAGCGCGATCTGATCCATTCTCAGAGATCAATCCTGAACCCGACAGATCGTTCCTTTTTCCGGTATAAGAAATAGGTGACTTAGCTAAGTCGATTCTTAGAAAATATCTAAGCAAACCATTTGTCTTTATTTCAACAAAGGAAGCACAGGCCTTTTCGATTTTTTTGTCTTGGTCCCAATTCAACACTAAAGAAGTCCGAACTAATTGAATACTTGTGTCCCAAATTTCAAGAATTGGGTCGTAATAAAGGATATAATTGACAACTCGAAGTTGTAGATTATCACTTTCCTGCAAGAGATCCGGCGGGAAAAGTCTTCCTAAATTTATACCATCCGTTTTTTTATATGGGACTACAGGTTGAACCAAAACAAAATACTTTTTTTCATACCTGGAAAGTTTCATTCGTTGGATATAGAGCCAATTTTTCAATTTTTTGTATTCTTTGGAATTTGGTTTTCCCCCTCCTGGCGGTATCAATCGGAATGCCTTATTTGTCTTTCCAGGAAAATGGATATCTCCAGAAAAGATTATCAGTTTCATTTTTTCTGCTTTTTTCTTCACTCGGACCAATCCGCCTACCCGACTTCTTCTATTGAAAGTGATTTGTGTATCTGCCCCAATAATACTATTGTGCCGTACCATTATGGAAGAAGATTCGGCCAAAATGTGGACTTCCACGGGAATAAAAAAAAATGGATTTACTTCCTTTTGGTATTTTGGCCAAAATACCTTGACTCCTCGATACTCAATCAAATCCTCTTCGTTGACGATTGAATTTAGTTCTCTAGTCTCATATTTAGTAAGTCCCGAGCTCTTTCTTATATATCGAGGATCATCGAAATAAGCAAGAATACTATTTCTACGGAGAATACCATTTCTGGGGATTTCCATTGAGATACCTGAAGAGGGTATTAGTTGGTTCTCGCCTTCTTGAATCGATTCGAGTGGGATGATGAATCTATTTCTTCGCCTCTTTGCCAATAAATCAGAATTACCGTCGAGAATGGCCGGATATCTGAGATTACAACGACCCGTACATGTCATTCGATTCAGTTCTGAATAATCAGGAATCCTATCTCCTTTTTGATTTTTACCAGAAAAATACGAACTAAAAAATTTGTGTCTCACTTGATTATTAGTTACTGAGGGGTTAGCAATATATCTTGGCTTGACAGAAAGAGAATAAGCGTTCATTTGATCTTGATCCTTGTGGATCGAACAAGGGCCTAGACTGTATCTCCAGGGCTCCCCTAATAATATCCATAAATGACTTGTTTTTGGTAAGAGATGAATATTACCATATGTAAATTCAGGTGCATGGTACACATCAGTATTCCAGTGCATTTCGCCTTCTGAGTCAGAATAAATATGTTTTCGAACCTTCTCTTTCAAATTCAAAGTGGATGTTCTCGCGCGAATCTCAGCAATCACTTGTTCTGATTCTACATATTGATCGTTTTGAACTAAAAGAAAACTTTTGGGCGGAATACACACATTGTGTATAATATCTTCACTCTCAATAGTTACATACAAGTCTCTAGAACATAGAAAAGCAGGATGTCCATGACGTGTACGTGTCGGATGAACCAAATCCTCGTTGAATTTTATTTTTCCATTAGAAGGGGCTCGCACATGTTCTGCAGTACCCCCTGTAAATACTCCGCCGGTATGAAAAGTTCTTAATGTTAATTGAGTGCCCGGTTCTCCAATAGATTGACCTGCAATAATACCTACGGCTTCTCCCAATTCGACCAGGTCGTCATGAGCTGGACTCCGGCCATAACATAATTGACAAATCCAAGATGTACTCCTACAAGTAAAGGGGGTTCGAATAGAGATTGGTTGTGCTCTAAAAGTTATGAATCTACTGACAAGTCCAACCCCAATATCTTGATTTCTAGTAGCAATACATCGCGAACCTATATATATATCATCTGCTAATACACGGCCAATTAATGTTTGGATAAAAATCCTGTCCGCCATCATTCCATTTCGAGGACTTACAGAAATACCTCGAACGGTGCCACAATCTGTTCGACGTACAACAATGTGTTGAACTACTTCAACAAGTCTGCGCGTGAGATATCCTGCATCTGATGTTCGGATAGCGGTATCCACAACCCCTTTACGGGCTCCGTAGCAAGAAATAATGTATTCTGTTAAAGACAGTCCTTCGCGTAAATTGCTTTGAATGGGTAAATCAATCATTTGCCCTTGGGGATCCGACATTAATCCTCTCATACCTACTAATTGATGTACCTGAGATGCATTTCCTCTGGCTCCCGAAAAAGACATTATATGGACTGGATTAAAAGGATCGGTCATCCGAAAATTAGGATTCATTTCTTGTCGCAAATATTCACTTGTGGCATACCATATTTCGATCGATTGACGTAATTTTTCTACCGCGTGTACATTCCCATAATGATGGTGTTTTTCCAAAATAAAACTTTGTTGTTCAGCGTCTTGAACTAGCCATCTTTTAGAAGGTATTGTTAAAAGATCATCAATTCCTAATGAAATGGATGCGGCGGTAGCTTGTCGGAAACCCAGAGTCTTTACTTGATCCAGGATATGTGATGTATATCCTATTCCATAGTGATCAATAAATCGACTAATAAGCCGTTTCATGGCAGTTCCGTCTATCACTTTATTGTGAAAGACCTGAGTGGGCCGTTCTGCCATCAGTACCTCCATATTGCGCTGAGTAGAATTTGACAATGGGCTTGAGTCAGTGATTGGAAAACTTCCTTTTCTAGATCTTAATTCACGTAGAAATTCTGCAATTATGGTCCTAGTTAACCCGGAGAGACTCGAATTCCCGTTGGTAGCATAGAATTACAACAGCCCTGCCAAAACCCCTGTATGGCTTCTTCTATTTCTCGATAAAGGGAAATATGACCAAGAGTGGTTCGAATATATATATAAAGAATTTCTTTTTTTATACTTCGTACTATTAGATAGTGTCCATAAATCTCATAATAGGTCCCTACAGATTCATAGTGAATTTCGATGGGAGCTTCTCTTGCAACAATAACGCGTTGATCTAGTCGCCACCGCAGCCACAAAGGACTACCTAAATTGATTCGTTTTTGCCGATAAGCTCCAATTGCATCATAGGGATTACAAAAAAAGGGTTCTTTTTTTTTTGTATACTTATAGTTATTATCTTCATTTTGATAGTTTCTACGATTACATGGATTATACCTATTTACACAAATACCCCGACGATTTCCACTCGTTAAGACATAGAGTCCACTAAGCATATCTTGAGTTGGTGCCGAAATCGGATCCCCAATAGTTGGAGACAAAAGATTCATATGAGAAAACATAAGTAAACGCGCCTCTGCTTGAGCCTCCAAAGATAAAGGCACATGAACAGCCATTTGATCCCCGTCAAAGTCTGCATTGAAGCCCTTACAAACTAATGGATGTAAACAAATAGCGCGCCCTTCCACTAAAACGGGGAGGAATGCCTGTATGCCTAATCTATGCAGAGTAGGCGCTCTATTCAGCAATACAGGATGGTCATCCAGAATTTCCTGAAGTATTTCCCATACAATCGGTTTTTTTTTCCGAATTTGACTCTTAGCAACTCCTATGTTCGAAGCAAGATGTTTTCTAATTAGGTCACGAATTACAAATGCCTGGAAAAGTTCTATTGCTATTTCGCGAGGCAATCCACATCGATGTAATGAAAGTGAAGGGCCCACGACAATCACGGACCGCCCTGAATAATCGACCCGTTTACCAAGCAGAGTCTCGCGAACTCTTCCTTCTTTGCCTTCAATTACATCTGAAAGCGACTTGTAAACTCTATTATGATCATCCCTCATTGGTTGTCCGCAGATTCCATTATCAAGAAGTGCATCCACGGCTTCTTGTAGCAATTTTTCCTGAGATATTATTAATTCTTCTGGCGTAGCTATACTTGTTGTTAATAGATCTGTAAGAGTATTATTTCGATAGATAATTCTTCTATAGATTTCATTAATATCCGAGGTCACTAGTTTATCCTCATCTATATGATAGATTGGTCTCAACTCAGGAGGAAGAACTGGTAATAGACACAAAACCATCCATTTTGGTTCTATATTTGTTCGAATAAAATGCTTAGCCAATTCCATGCGTCTAAGCAAAAAATCTTTTCTTCTTCCAACTTTTCGATCTTCCCATTCATTCCCTGTGGGTTCCTCTTCCTCCAATTCTTTCCATTCTACCAATGAATAGTCTATAATAATTCGTAAATCTAGATTG